GAAAACTTTTTTTTATACAAAATACGCATGGTATTAAAAGTGTACAATTTTCGGGTAAATAAACTATTTTTCATTATAGTTCAATTCGATAGTGTAACAAGTATTCCACTATTGCCAGATCTTATATACTTTACTAAAACTCTTTTTAGCCATAATATTAAAAATATAGCAACTATGATAACATATGAAGTATCATAACTAATCAGAAGAGATGGCTGAGTGGTTAAAAGCGATAGATTGTAAATCTATTTATAAAATATATAATCGTAGGTTCAAATCCTACTCTCTTCAAAATTAAAATGGGAGCATAGTTTAATTTTGGTAAAACGTATGTTTTGCATATATAAGATTATGGGTTCGAATCCCATTGTTTCCAAATTAGTTGAAAATTTTTTAAGTATTAATAATGAACCAACCCAGATTATATTACCAATACAACTCCACTGACGCATTTGATTTTTTGGATAATAATTTTTCAAATACACAAAATTTCTTAATTTTTAATTTCAAACAATGTCTTAAAATTTATAGTAAAGTTGAAAAAACGCAAAAGAAAAAGCATTTTCAAAGTAATCTGCTTTTAGAAGCGTTAAGTTGTCAAAAATTATTTGTGTCGCATACCCAAAAACGCAAACTACAGTTTTTTTTATATAAAATAACAATTAGAAAGAATAAAATTTTCTACTTTATAGAAACGTTATTACATAGTTTATTTATGATTTGACAGTCCACTATAAATACTCAAAAAGTGAAATTTCCTCAATTAGATTTCTTTTTTCATAAACAAATCTTTAATAAATTGTTTTTACAAACTTTTACACATAATTATTTTACAATTATTAACAAGTAAGTTTGTAAGGAGAATAGCTTAATTAGGTAGAGCTTTGGTTTTCAAAACCAATGGTTGTAGGTTCAAGTCCTTCTTCTCCTGGTTTATAAATTATGTTGACATTTACTTTAATTGCAAGTCCATTAGAACAATTTGAGATTGTTACACTAGTACCTTTAACATTTTTTGGATTGAATATCTCAATAACAAATTCAGTATTATTCATGTTATTTTCTTTTTTAATAGCAGTATTTTGAATTAGTTTAAGTTTTTATAAAAATACTGTAATACCTAATAATTGACAATTATTAAACGAAATGGTTTATAATGTTACCGTAAATATGGTTCAAGATAATTTAGGACAAAAAGGAGAATTTTATTTTCCATTTATTTTTACATTGCATTTATTCCTTCTCTTTTGTAATTTGATAGGTATGATACCTTACAGTTTTACTGTAACAAGTCACATTACTTTTACATTTGGCCTAGCATTGTCAATTTTTCTAGGTATTAATATTATTGGTATTCAAACACATGGATTCAAGTTTTTTTCGCTTTTTTTACCACGAGGAGTACCTTTAGCAATTGTACCATTACTGATTACAATTGAGTTTCTTTCATACATAGTTAAAGTTTTTACCTTATCAATTCGATTATTTGCAAATATGACCTCGGGTCATACGTTATTAAAAATTATTGCCGGTTTTTCTTGAACTATGCTATCTGCTGGAGGTTTATTAGCAGTTTTTCACTTGATTCCTTTAGGACTTTTGTTAGCACTTATAGGACTTGAACTAGCGATTGCGGGTTTGCAAGCTTATGTTTTTACATTATTAACATGTATTTATCTAAACGATGTTTTAGAATTCCATTAACAGAAATAAAAAATGCCTCAATTAGATCGTATTATTGTATTTTCTCAAATTTTTTGATTATTTTTGATTTTCTCAATTTTTTACGCAGTATTAACCCATTATTTTTTACCGAAATTTCTTAAATCTTTAAAGTTACGTAAACAAACTATTAAATCGAATACTCAAGAAATAGTAGCTAAAACTGAAAAAACGTTAGACAAACAAAACTTGTTAAGAAAGATTCTACTCAAAAACTTAGAAACGACTTCAAATTTGTTAACTCATTACTTTACCCAATTAGTTACAGATAAAAAAGAAATAAACACTTTATTTATTGATCAAAAAATTAGTTTTATGATTTTGAATACAATAAAATTTTGTGACTTAAAGTTACTAAATTCAATACTTATATATCCAAAGTCAGTAAAATTTAAATATTAGTTAAAAACATATTATGTATTTACTTATCTTGTGATTACCATTATTAGGATCTATTTTAACAGGGTTTTTAGGCCGATTTTTAGGCCACAAAGGTTCAAGTATCATTTCGATAATTTGTGTTTTTTTATCAACATTATTATCGATTTTAGCGTTCTATGAAGTGGGTCTTTTAGGAATAAATCATTATATTACAGTTAGTCCATGAATAGAAGTAGGTCTTTTAAAAATTTCTTGAAGTTTTTTGTTTGATAGTATTACTGTAACAATGTTAGTTGTTATTACATTGATATCTAGCTTGGTGCATTTGTACTCTTTAGAATATATGCAAAATGACCCTCATTTACCTCGTTTTATGGCTTTTTTAGAAATTTTCACTTTTTTTATGTTAGTTTTAGTTACATCTGATAATCTCGTGCAAATGTTTGTAGGATGAGAAGGTGTTGGTTTAGCTTCATATCTCTTAATTAATTTTTGATTTACAAGATTAGCAGCAAATCAATCTGCTATTAAAGCTTTAGTTGTAAATAGAATTGGTGATTTTGGATTAAGCTTGGGTATATTAACGACTTTTTATATTTTTCAATCCGTTGATTATTTAACAATATTCTCTTTAATTCCTCTTTACACCGAGTACTATTTAAATTTTGGTGGATTCTATGTATCTGGTTTAACATTAATCGGTATATTTCTATTTATAGGAGCTGTAGGTAAATCCGCGCAATTAGGATTACATACTTGATTGCCTGATGCAATGGAAGGCCCAACACCAGTTTCAGCATTAATTCATGCCGCAACTATGGTTACTGCGGGTGTTTTTTTATTAATAAGATTTTCGCCTTTAATTGAGTTTTCTTCAACTGTTTTAAATATTTTAATCGTATTTGGATCCTTGACAGCTTTTTTTGCGGGAATGACTGGTGTATTCCAAAATGATTTAAAAAGAGTTATTGCATACTCTACCTGTAGTCAATTAGGATACATGGTGTTTTCTTGTGGAATCTCATGCTATAATATTAGTATGTTTCATTTAGCAAATCATGCTTTTTTTAAAGCATTATTATTTTTAAGCGCTGGTTCAGTAATACATGCTTTGGCAAATGAGCAGGATATGCGCCGTATGGGATCACTAGTTAAGTTTTTACCATTAACTTATTCTTTAATGTTAATAGGATCGTTAGCGCTAGTTGGTTTTCCCTTTTTAACTGGATTTTATTCGAAAGACTTTATATTAGAAGTAACACAAATTACATTAAATAATAATCTGCAAAATATTCAAGGCGCATTCGCATGCTGATTGGGAAACTTATCTGTTTTTTTTACAGCATTTTACTCTTTTCGTTTAATTTACTTAACTTTTATAAATTCAGTTAATACTACAAAAAAAATCGTTCTGACAAGCCACGAACCGTCTTTATTGATGTTAGTTCCTCTAATTATCTTAGGTTTAGGCAGTATCTTTATAGGTTATCTTGGAAAAGATTTGTTTATAGGACTTGGAACAGATTTTTGAAAATCTGCTATTTTTATTTTACCTTCAAATTCTTATTTTATAGAGGCTGAATGACTGAGTGTAAATTTAAAATGACTACCTTTTTTACTTAGTAGTTTAGGAATTTTGTTAGCAAGTTTTATCAACACCACGAAAATACACGTTTATTTATATAATACCTTTTATCGTAATATGTGTTTTTTGGTTAATAAAAAATGGTATTGAGATATTTTGTATAACAGATTTTTTGTTTATCCTCTTTTAAATTTTGGTTATTTAGTATCGTTCAAAAATCTAGATAGAGGATTTATTGAACTTAGTGGACCCTATGGTTTATCTAGAGTAGTAACGACGTGATCGCAATTATTTTCAAATATACAAACAGGACAATTAAGTCATTATTTATTTTTTATTGTTTTAGGTGTTTGTTTATTTTTAATAACTATTTTTAATCAAATTGAGTTAATCATTTTTTATTCAGTATTAATTTTTTTCATATAAAAAAAGATAATTAAAATGATTTCAAGGGTCTATAGCTTAAGGGTTAGAGCGTACGCGTGTGACATGATATGTACTTTGTAATTTTTAATATATTGCTTAGTCCTCGTATTGTCTTAAGATACGAATTAATTTTTTATATAAGTGAAAATCTTATCATTTTAAGCTTGAATGCAAAATTTAATTTATGATTTTTATCAAAGCTAAATTAAATTAGTAAATTTATTGAGTACATATAGAAACTTGTTGAAAATATCTTAACTCTAAAAATGAAAAGATGATGTTAAACTTAATAGCGTGCATTAAGTTTAAGCTTAAAAATATCTCAGGTATAAAACAAGGCTCTACAAATTTAAAATATAAAAAATTGAAACATGAAATTGAGGAAAAATATAGAAGCGAATGTTTTTTTGTAATGAAAAAAATATGCTTATTATATTTTATATCAGTAAACTAACTACTACATGAAAGCTGTATGATAAGAAATTATCACGTACAGTTTTAAGCAAAGATATATTTTTAGTTATGTCTAAATGAATATATCGATTGTAACTTGATAAGCGTAAAGTTGATTGTTCGAATCAATCTAGACCCAATTTAATGATAAAATTTTATGATAAGTTTAAAATTTTTCAATCCTTTAATTTTAACATCTATAACACCACTTTTTGGTATTTTAATTTTATTTATTATTCCTAAGACTAATGAATATTTATGTAGATTGATAGCATTAAATATAGCATGTCTAACTTTTTTACTTTCACTTTTTTTATGAATACAATTTGATAGTACGACCTCGTTATTCCAATTTAGTAGTACATACAATTGAATTCCATCAATTAATCTGTACTATACAATTGGTATAGATGGTATATCTCTATTTTTTATTTTATTGACGACATTATTGACAGTCTTATGTGTCTTAGTCAGCTGAGGATCGGTGCAAACATTAGTTAAAGAGTATTTAATCTGTTTTTTATTGTTAGAGTTTTTTCTAATTCAAGTATTTTGTGTCTTAGATTTATTATGATTTTATATTTTTTTTGAAAGTGTTTTAATACCAATGTTTTTAATTGTTGGTATATGAGGATCTAGAGAACGTAAAATTAGAGCTGCATATCAATTTTTTTTGTACACATTAATAGGATCTTTGTTAATGCTGTTAGCTTTACTTACAATTTATTTTGAGGTTGGTACTACTGATTTACAAAGTTTATGATATTATAATTTTACCGAATGAAAGCAGATTATTTTTTGACTAGCATTTTTTTCAAGTTTTGCTGTGAAGATTCCAATGATTCCATTTCATATATGACTACCTGAAGCGCATGCAGAAGCGCCAACTGCTGGATCTGTAATTTTAGCAGGTGTTTTATTGAAAATGGGCGGTTATGGTTTTTTACGTTTTTCAATACCGTTATTTCCGGAAGCATCAATTTACTTTACGCCTCTAATATTTACTCTGAGTATCATCGCAATTTTATATGCGTCCTTAACGACACTGAGACAAATTGACTTGAAAAAGATAATAGCTTATTCGTCAGTTTCACATATGGGGTTTGTAACTATTGGTATTTTTACTTTAAATTTGCAAGGAATTGAAGGAAGTATACTACTAATGTTAAGTCATGGATTGGTATCAAGTGCATTATTTTTATGTGTTGGAATTTTATACGACCGTCATAAAACTAGAAGTGGATTAATGCAAGTAATGCCTTTATTTGGGATTTTTTTTTTTTTTTTTACTTTCGCAAATTTAGGATTCCCGGGAACAAGCAGTTTTATCGGAGAATTACTCGTATTAATAGGAGCTTTTCAAATTAACCGAATTTTAACATTTTTTGCTTCTGTAGGAATGATATTAGGAGCTGCTTATTCTATTTGACTTTTTAACAGGGTAAGTTTTGGTAGTTTAAAAATTCAGTATTTTACAACTTTTCAAGATATCTCAAGGCGTGAATTTTGGATTTTATTACCTTTAACTTTATTAATCTTATGAATGGGTATTTATCCAATATCTTTTTTATCAGAGATGCATTTTTCGGTGTTAAGCTTAATCGAGCAGCTATTTTAGGTATTAATAGGAGCATTTCAATTAAATAGAATTTTAACGTTTTTTGCATCAATAGGAATGATATTGGGAGCTGCATATTCAATCTGATTATTTAATCGTATAAGTTTTGGAACGTTGAAAATTCAATACTTTAGTTTTTTTCAAGATATCTCGAGGCGTGAATTTTGAATCTTATTACCTTTAACGTTATTAATCTTATGAATGGGTATTTATCCAATATCTTTTTTATCAGAGATGCATTTTTCGGTGTTAAGTTTAATTGAACAGTTGGTTTAATAATTTATGTTTGACATTAATTGATTTTTATTACGTTTAGTTACATTTTTTATATTAGGTGGAGTTTTATTAGATTTAGAAATGCTTATATTCTTAATTGGGTTTTTATTTTTGCATGTGAGTTTGGGTTTAAAAACAATACTAAATGATTATATTCATATTAATAAGATAAAAATAATTTTGTTAATATTAATACGTATTTCAAGTATTGAAATAAGTAGATATATTTTAGAACTTTTATTATAATATAAATAGATTTAACCGATGTATAATTTTTATTCTATACTGCCTGAAATCTATATTTTATGTAATATTTGTATATTACTCATGTATGGAGTTTTTTTCAGCACTTTTCCATCACTAGGTTATCCTTTACTTAACAAAAATTTTAATTTATTAGTATTACAGATTTTAATTTTTAGTTTTTTATTAGCTTTTTCACAAACTCCATTAAATTTACTAAATTGAAACAATTTATTAATAAGTGATTTTTTTACTTATTATGCTAAATTAATTATTATTTTAGCAACAATAGGGTGACTTTTATTATCTTTTGGATATTCAATAAAAGAAAAGTTGAATTACTTTGAATTTTGAATTTTAGTTTTGTTAGCTGTAGTAGCAATGTTATTCATTACTCAAGCATACGATTTATTAACTATTTATTTAACGATTGAATTTCAAAGTCTTATATTTTATATCTTAGCAAGCATTAAGCGTACATCCGAATTTTCAACGGAAGCAGGCTTGAAGTATTTTATCTTAGGAGCATTTGCATCGGCTTTTTTACTATTTGGTTCTTCTATCGTTTATGGATTAACAGGTTTAACTAATTTAAGTGATTTATCAAAGCTTTTTTTAGGCTTAATAGGGAATGAAATTTCATTTAATTTGATTATAGGTTTTATTTTTATTTTAGTAGCTCTTTTGTTTAAATTAAGTGCAGCGCCCTTTCATGTATGATCACCAGATGTTTATGAAGGTGCACCTATTTCTGTAACAGCATTTTTTTCAATTTTGCCAAAATTAGCAATTTTGGGTTTGCTATTTAGATTTCTTTTATTTACATTTTATGATTTTATTTCTTATTGACAAAGTATTATTTTAATTGCTGCATTTCTATCTATTTTGATAGGTACTTTTGGTGCTTTTGCTCAAACAAAATGAAAACGTTTCTTAGCTTATAGCTCAATTAATCATATAGGTTTCTTTTTGCTAGCATTATTATCAGGAGATTTAAATAGTATTTCTAGTGTTATTTTTTATGGAATTATATATATAATTACAATGTCAGGAATTTTTGCATTTACTGTTAATGTAAATTTTTATGCATATTCTAAAACTTACCAACTTCGTTATTTATCTAACATAAAGGGATTGGCAAAAACGGATCCATTTTTAGCTTTTGCTTTAACGATAATACTATTTTCAATGGCGGGGATACCTCCCATGGCAGGATTTTTCGCAAAATTATTTGTTTTACTAGCAGCAGTTCAAGTAGATGCCTTTGGTATAAGTATATTTGCAGTTATTATGAGTTGTATAGCTTGTTTTTATTATATTAGATTAATTAAAAATATTTATTTTGATTCTGTTATAAATTGAAAAGTTATGGAGCCTATGCATAAAATGAGCTCTTTAATTTTAGGACTTTCCTTAATAGGTATTTTATTTTTATTTATAGACGTTGAAATGGTTTCCATTATTACATTATTAATGTCAATACCATTTTTACATTAAAAATTAAATTTGGATATGTTTATTTTAAGTATACTTTTAAAAATAATTATTATAATATTGCCTTTATTAATTGCAATAGCGTATATGACTTTAGCAGAACGAAAAGTAATGGCTTCTATGCAAAGACGTAAAGGGCCAAATGTCGTAGGTATATTTGGGTTATTACAACCTTTGGCAGATGCTTTAAAATTGTTTGTCAAAGAAACTATTTTACCTTCAAGTGCTAATCTAAGTATGTTTATATTAGCTCCCATATTAACATTTTTGTTAGCTTTAATTGCATGATGTGTTTTACCTATAGGTGAAGGAATGGTATACTCGGATATAAATATAGGAGTATTATATTTATTAGCCATTTCTTCTTTAGGGGTGTACGGTATCATAATCTCTGGCTGATCTAGTAATTCAAAGTACGCATTTTTAGGTGCTTTACGTTCAGCTGCCCAAATGGTGTCTTATGAAGTTTCTATTGGGTTAATTTTAATCAATGTATTGTTGTGCGCAGGTTCTTTAAATTTTACAGAAATTGTATTAGCACAGCAAAAAATATGATATGCTATACCTTTATTTCCAGCTTTAATTATGTTTTATATTTCTTTGCTTGCAGAAACAAATAGGGCTCCATTTGATTTACCCGAAGCTGAAGCTGAGCTTGTGGCAGGTTATAATGTGGAATATTCTGCTATGGGATTTGCTCTTTTCTTTTTAGGAGAATATGCCAATATGATATTGATGTGTGGATTAACTACAATTTTATTTTTAGGTGGGTGATTGCCTATTTTCAATTTTGTAATATTTCATTGAATACCCAGCACTATTTGATTTGGATTAAAAACTGCGTTTCTCCTTTTTGGCTTTGTTTGAATAAGATCTGCGTTTCCCCGATATCGCTATGATCAATTGATGAGATTGGGTTGAAAAGTTTTTTTACCTTTATCTTTAGGCTGAGTTTTATTTATCGCTGGAGTCTTACTAAGTTTTAATTGATTACCTTAAATTACTATGAAATTAATTTTCGCTGAATATTCAATAATACTAATATTTTTATGTATTTCTTTTTTTTTGTCAATACTAATTTTTAGTTTATCTTACTTTTTAATTCCTCAAAAAGCAGATCAAGAAAAAATAAGTGCATATGAATGTGGATTTAATCCTTTTGATGATGCACGCTCAACTTTTGATATTAGATTTTACTTAGTTGCAATTTTATTCTTAATTTTTGATTTAGAAATTAGTTTTCTATTTCCTTGGTCATTAGTTTTAGGTAATATTTCTATATTTGGATTTTGAAGTATGATCATTTTTTTAATAATACTAACAATAGGTTTTATATACGAATGATATAAAGGAGCATTAGAATGAGAATAATTTAAAAAGTTTTTAACTAAAAAAGTAGATATTAAATATCTGATCCCATGCCGAACTCAAACATAACTCTATCTTTGCTAAAACTACTATTTTTATGGAATTCTTAGACAGTTAAAAATAATGAAAATAAATAATTTAAAATCTGTTAGATTAAATGTATTATTTACATCTAATAATATTTTATGTGCTATAACAGACTTAAAAGGTGAAGTCCTGTTTTGAACATCTACAGGATCTAAAAAAATACGGGGTACTAAAAAAGTAACATTAACGACAATTACTTCAATTTTAAACTTAATTTTTGGATACTTAAGTAAATATAAAGTTAAGTATATACATTTGAATTTAAAAGGATTCGATAAATATAAAAAAATTGTATTAAAATACTTTAAAAATTCTTTTTTACATATTTTATCAGTTACAAATAATTCGAAAATACCTCATAATGGATGTAAGAATCTTAAATGAAAGTAAATATAAGACGGAGTAGTTCAATTGGTAAGAACGTTGGAATCATAATCCAAAAGTTATAGGTTCAAGTCCTATCTTCGTTAAAAGGCTAGATAGCATAGCGGTTGATGCAAAAGATTGCAAATCTTTTTACATTGGTTCGAATCCAATTCTAGCTTTAATGAGAGGCTAATTAAATAAAAACTTCTTAAAAAATGAACGTAACTTTACAAAGTGCAAAAATGATAGGTGCTGGTTTAGCAACTATAGGTTTAACTGGTGTCGGTGCTGGTGTTGGAATTGTTTTTGGATCGTTAGTAATGGCTTATGCACGAAATCCATCATTAAAACAACAATTATTTGGTTATACTATCTTAGGATTTGCGTTAACAGAAGCAGTAGCTTTATTTGCATTAATGATGGCGTTTTTAATTTTATTCACTTAATTAATTTTGAAAATTTTAGGGTATAACGTAAATGGTTAACGTGTTTGCTTTGGGAGTAAAAAACTGCAGGTTCAAGTCCTGCTACCCTAATTTTAGGATGAATGGCTGAGTGGTTGAAAGCATCAATTTTGAAAATTGACGTAAGAATTAAACTTATCGTGGGTTCGAATCCTACTTCATCCGATCTTTTACCTAATTTCAATTAAATTTTTATCTATTGTCATAACTAAATTAAGTCTAGATAGCTCAGTGGTCAGAGCATAGGGTTGAAAACCCTTGAGTCATGGGTTCGAATCCCATTCTGGACATACTAAATTATATAATTTTTATGTACAATCGTCCGATTTCACCTCATATTACAATTTATTCAGTTCAAGAAACATCTTTATCGTCTATTTGACACAGAATTTCCGGTCTTTTATTGACTTCATTTTTAGTTTTTTTTATCATTTATTTACAATTGATAATACATGCTAATTATAGCAAATTTTTACTAAATTTAGAAATACTTACTGTTTTTCTTTCTTTTTCGTATAAAATTTTGTACACATTTGCTATACTGAGTTTTTTTTACCATGCATTAAATGGTTTAAAACAATTACTATGAGATTTAAGTTTTTTTATAAATGTTAAAATTATACGTTCTTATCTTATAATCATTAGTTTTTTTATTTGTTGTATTATTTTAAGATTAATTTTTTAAACAAAAATGTTTTTACAAAAAAGTTCAAACAAAATTAATTTATTTCATTTACAAAAAAGTTCGCAAAAATATTTACGTGTTTATAGATGAAATCCTTTTTTATATAAAAAACCTTGATTTAACATATATCCCATCTCTCTTAATACGTGCGGTCCTATGATTTTAGATGCATTAATTCAAGCGAAAGATTTACAAGATTCAACTTTAACATTTCGTCGCTCTTGTAGAGAAGGTATTTGTGGAAGTTGTTCAATGAATATAAATGGAGTGAATAGTTTAGCCTGTTTGCAGCCGTTAAATACAAAAGAAACATTTATAACTATTTATCCACTACCTCATATGTATATAATAAAAGATTTAGTTCCAGATTTAACACATTTTTATGCTCAATATAAAATGATTAAGCCTTGATTAATAAATAAGTATGTACATTCTAAGAATGAATATTTACAATCAAAAAAAGACCGAGCTGAATTAGATGGTTTATACGAATGTATCTTGTGTGCTTGCTGTTCCGCTAGTTGCCCTAGTTATTGGTGGAATCATGATAAATATTTAGGGCCCGCTGTTTTATTGCAAGCTTATCGATGAATTTTGGATTCGAGAGATTCTAATACCGATACTCGTTTAAAGTTTTTAAATCATAAAATGAGATTATTTAGGTGTCATACGATTATGAATTGTAGTAAAACTTGCCCTAAAAATTTAAATCCAGGGAAAGCAATAGCATCTATAAAATATAAAGTTTCAATATTGTAAGGCGAAAAATGGGATTCGAACCCATGACCTCTAGATTCACAATCTATTGCTCAACCAAACCGAGCTCCTTTCGCCTCCATTTTTTGGAAAGCGAAAATAGCTCAATAAGGTAGAGTATAATCTTGCCAAGATTATGGTTGAGGGTTCGAATCCCTTTTTTCGCTTTTTATAATTAAAAAATATGCAAGTAGACATTTTATTATTTATAACTTTTTCACTTTTGGCTTTATTAGCTTCTTTAATGGTTATAAGTTTATCCAATGCTGTACATTCGGTTTTATTTTTAATTTTAGTTTTTTGTAATGTTGCTAGTTTGCTACTTTTGTTTGGCGCAGAATTTTTATCTTTTATGTTACTAATTGTTTACGTTGGAGCAATCGCAGTTTTATTTTTGTTCGTTGTAATGATGTTGAACGTCAAAAAAAGTTCTATAAATCGGGATCTCTTTTCTGTTCTACCTATTGGGATCAGTATATTTTTCGTATTATTTAGTCAACTATTCGGTGTATTTAATAAATTAAATATATCTACTTTGAAACAAAATAAACTTATTTGAGTTTCTTGAATTTCTGAAAGTAATAACTTAATGAACATACAAGTAATAGGTAGTGTTTTATATACAAAATATTGTTTTCTGTTTATTTTATCAGGTTTAATTTTATTAGTTGCTATGATAGGCGCTATTGTACTCACCATGCATCAAAGAACTGATGTGAAAAAACAAAAAATTGAATTACAATTAAATCGAGACTTTAAAGGTTCCGTAAAATTTATTGACTTAAGAAGTTAATAAATAAAAATCTTCGCACGGATATGATGAAATTGGTAGACATATTAGATTTAGATTCTAATGATTATAAAATCATGAGGGTTCGAATCCCTCTATCCGTAGTTTCCAAATTATGGATATGTTAAAAATATAACATATCCATAATTTAAAAATCATTAAAATTCTAACAAAAACTTTTCAATTTTTCCTAATAAAGGTAAAATTAGCAAAAAATAAACAAAGTAGTAAATACTTGCAATTTGTCCAATTAGTACAAAAGGCTCTTCAACTGGCATTCCACCAATTCATCCTAAGATTAAACAACAACTTATCATCGTTCAATATAGAAATCTATAAACAGGCCTGAAACGTGAACTTCTTACTTCAGTACTATGTATTCATGGCAATAAAGCTAAAACTAAAATTGCAGAAATCATAGCTAAAACTCCTCCTAATTTATGCGGAATGCTTCTTAAAATCGCGTAAAATGGTAAAAAATATCATTCTGGTACGATATGTGCAGGAGTAACCATAGGATTAGCTTCTATATAGTTATCTGGATGACCTAAAAGATTAGGAAAGAAGTAAATAAAGAAAGAAAAAAATAACACAAAAACTAATAATCCTAAAAGATCTTTATAAATAAAATATGGAAACATGCTTATTTTATCCACATTGGAATCAATCCCAAGCGGATTACCTGATCCATCTTGATGTAAAACTGCTAAATGTATCAAAGAAGCAGCTGCAATAATAAATGGCAATAAATAATGTAAACTAAAAAATCTATTTAATGTTGCGTTATCAACAGAAAATCCACCTCATAATCAAGTTACGATAGAATCTCCAATCAAAGGTATTGCAGAAACTAAGTTAGTTATTACAGTAGCACCTCATAAACTCATTTGGCCTCAAGGTAATACGTAGCCTATAAATGCCGTAATAATCATTAATAAAAAAATAATAACACCAATAACTCAGACTCAATGACGTGGTTTAGTATATGAACTAAAATACAATCCTCTGAAAATATGTATATAGACTACGATAAAAAACATTGAAGCACCATTAGAATGAATGTAACGTAACAATCATCCATAATTTACGTCTCGCATTATGTGTTCTACACTCGCAAAAGCTAATTCTACGTGTGGAGTATAATGCATAGCTAAAAAGATTCCAGTCAAAATTTGTATAATTAAACATATTGAAGCTAAAAAACCAAAATTTCAAGCGTAATGAATGTTAATGGGGGTAGGATAATCAATTAAATGATTATTTACTACTGAAATAATTGGGCGTTTAAGTAAGCGCATTTTATAAAGATATTTTTGATAATTTTTTTAGAGTTTTTTGTACTCGCTACTGGACTTGAACCAGTAACTCTTAATTTGAGAATGGATTTTAAATCCATCGTGTTTACCAAATTTCACCAAGCGAGCTCGAAAAAATAACCTGGTGTAAAAGGACTCGAACCTTTACATGATAGCGTCAAAAGCTAATGCCTTACCTATTTGGCTATACACCATTAAATATAAACGGGTAACGGGACTCGAACCCGTAGAGTTTAGTATGGAAAACTAATGAAGTTACCAATTTTTCTATACCCGCTTATAACTAATTTATATAGTTTCAATATACTCTCGTAATGCAATTTTATAGTTACATGTAAAAGTTGAAATCTTGATTTTAGTTATATAAAAATATTTTAAGAATGTAATTTTTTCAATTTTTTTGATTAATAATAAACTAATAAGTTTGCTTGTTTGTTGCTCCAAACGTCTCGTAAACGACAATTTTTTTAGATACCTTATTTGAATCTCTCGATTTGTAAGGTAAGGTAATTGTGTCGTTACTTTTAAGCTTAGATTTTTAAAATGTTTCTCTAATATATTAAAATTTTTTATTAATATAGGGTAGATTTTTTGTCATTTTAAATTTGTATGTAGCAAACTTACAACTGAATTAAAAGATTCCGAAAATTCTGTTTCGATTCCAATTTTTTGGTTTTCAAAATCTTCTAAAATTGAATCCTTAAGTTTTATAAAACCTAGTCAACAAAAAGTAATAAAACATAACATAATTAAAGTTTCTTCATTTAATAAAATAATATTTTTTGAAATTAGAATTAGAGATAAAACAATAACAACACTTAAATTCAACATTTTATATTCCGCCTCATCAATAAATAGATACAAATAAAAATAACCAAACGACATCCACAAAATGTCAATATCATGCTGAAGATTCAAAACCAAAGTGATGCTCTTGAGTTAATTGATATTTTAATAAACGTATTAAGCAAACACATAAAGATATTGTTCCTATTAAAACGTGAAATCCATGAAATCCAGTCGCCATATAAAATGTAGACCCATAAATACCATCTGATAATCTGAAATCCGCCATATTATACTCATAGGCTTGCAATAGAGTGAAAATAGTTGCTAAAAGTACGGTTAACGTTAAACTAAAAATTGCTTGCCTTCTAAGATTTGCTACTAATGCGTGATGGCATCACGTGACTGTACAACCAGAAAGTAATAAAATTAAAGTGTTCAGAAAAGGGATTTCTCAAGGATCTAAAACGCTAATTCCTTTAGGAGGTCACGTTAAACCTATTTCTACTGTAGGAGCTAAACTACTATGAAAAAACGCTCAAAAGAAAGCAAAAAAAAACAAAATTTCGGATATAATAAATAAAATTACACCATAACGTAATCCTTGTTGAACTATTCCTGTATGATGACCCTCAAAAGTAGCTTCTCTGATGACATCACGTCACCATACAAACATTGTAGTGAATAACATAAAAAATCCACATATTAATATAATGCTTCCCTGCTTATATGCATGCATATACATCACCCCTCCTACAGCGCACGAAAAAGCAGATAAAGATGCAACAAATGGTCAGGGGCTAGGGTCTACTAGGTGAAAAGGATGTCGTTGCACAGACTTTGATACTTGTGATAAATAAATCATAGTTATTTTAAAAAGTTTTTAAAAAATTGCTTTGTTAATTCTATCGATTTTTTTACTATTGTAAAATTTGTAGAAAAAAGAATAAAAAAAACTAATAGTAATACGACTACTTGTGATAAAGAAAACCGCATTTCATTACTCGTTTAATTTGTTTGAAATTCATGAAATATAATTAGATAGTTTTACAGCTTCAATAACAATTGGCATAAATCCATGATTTATACCACATATTTCACTACATTGACCATAATAAACGCCTTCTCTTTTGATAAAAATAGATGTTTGATTTAAACGACCAGGTACCGCGTCACATTTTATTCCTAAAGAAGGTATTGCTCAACTATGAAGTACATCCGCCGCAGATACAATAACACGAATATGTGTGTTTGTAGGTACTACCATTCGGTTATCTACTTCTAATAATCTTAGTTGTCCTAAATTCAAGTCTTCTTCTGGGATCATATAACTATCATACATAATAGACTCTCCTTCTTCGCTTAAGTAGTCCGAGTATTCGTAACTTCAATATCACTGATGTCCCAAGGTTTTTATAGTAATAGCTGGCGATATTATTTCATCCATAGCATACAAAAGCGAAAATGAGGGTATTGCGATAATTAATAAAATACAAGCAGGAGTAACTGTTCAAATAATTTCAATTAAAGTTCCATGGGTTAATGAGGAAGGTATATTATTTTGTGTGCTTTCGAAATGTCATAATGTACGAATTAACATTCATGAAACAAATATAAAAATAACACAAATAAAATACATTAAATCATGATGTAAATTTATAATACCCTCCATAATAGGCGTAGCCGGGTCTTGAAAACCCAGCTGTCAATTTTCTGCAGCATCATTATACGAGAAAACGCTTGATGTAAATATAAATAAAGAAAAAGTTATAGATTTTAAGTTATTCAACATTTTATTTAATTGTTTCACAAACTAATGGCATTTCTTCAAACGTATGATAAGCTGGCGGAGATGTTATAACTCATTCTAAAGTTGAATTCCCTTTTTTGTCAGACTGTTCAAAATCTCAAGGTGCATTTACACAAGGATTTTTTGAAGTTAATGAAGTAAAAACTAAATAGAAAAAGAATAATGTGCTAAATAATGCAATATAAGAACCATAGGATGATACTAAATTTCATCCTGCATAAGCATCTGGATAATCTGGTATTCTTCTAGGCATACCCGCTAATCCTAAAAAATGCATTGGCATAAATGTTAGATTTACTCCTATAAACGTTGATCAAAAATGAATTTTACCCAACAATTCCGGATATTGCACCCCAGTTATTTTACCAAATCAGTAATAAAATCCAGCAAAAATTGCAAAAACTGCACCCATAGATAACACGTAGTGAAAATGTGCCACCACATAATAAGTATCATGTAAACTAATATCTAAACCTGAATTTGCTAAAACAATTCCTGTTAAACCTCCTATTGTAAATAAGAAAATAAAACCTGTTGCAAATAACATAGGTGTTTTGAAATGTAGAGAACCTTCTCACATTGTAGCTATTCAGCTGAAAATTTTAATACCTGTAGGTACTGCGATAATCATTGTAGCTGCAGTAAAATACGCTCTAGTATCAACATCTAATCCTACTGTATACATGTGATGTGCTCAAACTATAAATCCTAAAACACCTATTGAAGCCATAGCATATACCATACCTATATAGCCAAAAACTGCTTTTCTTGAAAAAGTTGCTACTATATGACTAACCATACCAAAACCAGGAAGAATTAAAATGTAAACTTCGGGATGTCCAAAAAATCAGAAAAGATGTTGATATAATACAGGATCACCACCACCTGCTGGATCAAAGAACGCAGTATTAAAATTTCGGTCAGTTAAAAGCATTGTAATAGCGCCAGCTAAAACTGGAACTGCCAATAATAATAAAAATGCCGTGATAAAAATTGATCATACAAATAATGGCATACGATACAAACTTTGTCCGGGATTACGCATGTTTAAAATTGTTGAAATAAAATTAATTGCACCTAAAATTGAAGAGGCTCCTGATATGTGCAAACTAAATATAGCTAAATCTACAGCTCCGCCTGAGTGACTTTGAATCGAACTTAATGGAGGATAAACTGTTCATCCTGTTCCTACACCGACTTCTACAACTGCTGACGCTAAAAGTAAACAAAGTGAAGGGGGTAATAATCAAAAGGAAATATTATTTAAGCGTGGAAAAGCCATATCAGGACTTCCTATCATAATAGGAACTAATCAATTACCAAATCCTCCTATCATTACAGGCATAACCATGAAAAAAATCATTAAAAACGCATGTGCTGTAATTAAAACATTATAAACTTGGTGGTTACCTAATAGTAATTGATTACCTGGTTGAGCTAATTCCATACGTATTAACATTGACATACAACCTCCTAAAATACCTGAAAACGCCCCAAAAATTAAATATAAAGTTCCAATATCTTTATGGTTTGTTGAAAAAATTCAACGTGAAACTCATTGTGTAAATGAAAATTGCATTATCTTATAATATTAAAATATTATTTAACTTTGTTAATCTGTATTTAACAAACGAGAGAGACGGGATTTGAACCCGCAACTTTTAGTGCGACAGACTAACACTCAACCTTTGAGTTTCTCCCCCCTTTCAATTCTAAATTAAAGATTTTGTTAATATAATTTGAAAAGAAATTTTTTTAAGAATATATTTAAAAAGATCCTTCATTTGATGTTCTGTTATATTATCGAATTCAAATAAAGTCATACCTGGCCTAATATAAACGGCATGAGTATAAATAGAGCCTTTACCCTTACCCATTCTAGATTCTAAATTTAATTTTGTTAGAGCTAAATTTAACGATAATATAGTTCAAAAACGGAAAGTTTTTTTATTACTAGATAATTTTTTCAGTTTTTTAAGAATTGATCATTGTAAAGCATTTAGTTGTGTTTCTGTTAAACGGCTGAAAGAAAGTGACTTAATACCAAAACGTCCACAGTGTAATACATGATTAGACTGCTTTAATTTTAATGAATATTTGTTATGCGTCTTTTTATTTTTGAACATGTTAAAAAGCTTAATCTATCTCGTAAAACAATCAAATTTGTAATCCACAACTTCCTAATTTTGTATATAAAGTTTCTTGTATAAACTCTACATGATTTTTTAATGAAACTAGAGACATTGGTCCTGAACTTTGTTGTATGCTTTTTGCCATTTGACTTTTTGTATTATCAAATCGACCCACAATACGAACTTTAAATCCTTTTAAATAAATTAAGCGTATCCCCCGTGTAGAGTAAACAATTTTATAACTATTTAAATGTTTTTTAAGAAATAGACATATTTGTCATAAAACTTTATTTGGATTTTTGTTTTGCGCAAATAAATATAATGCATAATTTGTTATTAAATTTGTTGTTGTTATTAAATTTGTTCGTTTATAAATTTTAATACTAATTTTTACTAAAAATCAATTAAATATTACTTTTGACAACTTTTTTATTAAAGATAAATATTTATCTAAATGATTTGTAGATAATTCCGTAAAATAAATATTTAAAAGAAGTTTATTTTCGATATATCAAAACTCTTGGTCATGTATTAAAAACTTATTCGAATATATAATCCTGTTTATCGTTTTTTCGATTTGTAATTGTTTAAAAATAAACTTTACATAACAAGAATTAAATTTACCATAGCTTTGTATTGCAATTTCTCATACTTGAGATAAACCAAGTCTGAGGCTTATAGGATTTATTTTTTTTGTCATAATTTTTGGTTAAGTTAAATCAAAATTTTTCTGAATAATTCGGATTTGTTAAAAACTTTTAAGTTACTTATTACTAAAGACTATTTTCAAACCGATCTATCTAATGGTCTTTTAGACTATTCTTGAAAAATATAAAAAGAATACTTAATACACTTGATGCATTCAGTATTTATTAAAAACTAACTTAACTACTTGACTATGCTATTGGCATAACAATCAATTCATCAGAGGTTAGCGTATTCTGGTCCTCTCGTACTAAGAATACACTTTGTATTTTTCTTTTCTTACAGTAGATAGGGACCGAACTGTCTCACGACGTTCTGAACCCAACTCACGTACCTTTTTCACTAGCGAACAACTAGACCCTTGAAATCTACTTCAATTCCAGGATAAGATGAGTCGACATCGAGGTATCAAACCGTGACGTCAATATGAACTCTTAGTCACGATGAATCTGTTATCCCTAGAGTTCCTTTTATCTGTTAAACGATATTAATTCCACACTTAAATATCGGGTCACTATGACTGACTTTCGTCCCAATTTGATTTATGAATCTTATTGTCAAGCAAGTTTTTACCATTATGTTCTTCATTATTTGTATAAAATAATTGCAACTTACTTTCGTACACCTCCGTTACTATTTAGGAGGTACTCGTCCCAAGTAAACTTTCTCTTTTAAACGGTCTTTATAATATTATTATATAAATCAAGTAAAAAATTAAGTTTAACGAGTGGTATTTCATAGATATGAAAAATCATTCCCACCTTTTCTTTACAATTTAACAATATTTTACAATTTAAAATTAAAGTAAAGGATCTAGGGTCTTTCCGTCTTACTGTAAGTAATCTACATTTTCATAGATAATGTAATTTCGCTGAAGTTATATTGGAGACAGTGAAGTAATCGTTACGCCATTCATGCAGGACGGAATTTACCCGCCAAGGAATTTCGCTACCTAAGGATTCTTATAGTTAGAACCGCCGTTTACTTAGATTTAAAAAGTAGGCTTTTTAACCTAAATTTTTTATTTTTAAGCACTGGGCAGGCTTCAGACCCTATACTTTTTTTTACAAATTTGCAGAGTCCTGTGGTTTTGTTAACCAGTCGTTACTTCTTATTTTATGCTACCCTTAAATAGGGCTCTCTTTCTAGCGAACATACAGAGTTAATTTGCCGAGTTCCTTCAATATAATTCTTTCATTCACTTTTAATTTTTTTAATTAAGTTACCTGTGTCGGTTTAAGTACGGTTTGCTATTATTATAATTTTTTCTCGAAAATAGTTCAAATTAGTTTTTTTGCCTTAACTACTTATAAAAATATTTGTTCTATTTTTTTCATGTTTTTTAAAACACATATAAAAAGTTTAGAATTTTCTATTAATTCCTATCGAGTACAATTTTCATTCACCTCTTAAGGACCGACTAACTCAACGTATTCGAAATTACGTTGAAACCCTTAAACTTTAAGTGATTACGATTTTTTAACGTAATTTTCGCTACTCATATCAGCATTAGCACTTCTGTTAATTTTAAAAATTTTACAATCAGAAAAAGTTTACAGAACGTTTCACTACCATTAAACATAATATATATGTATTAATCCGCTACTTCGATATAAAACTTAAAGTTTCTTTAAATTTTAAATTAAAGAAAGAAAAATAATGAGCTAAAACGCTTTCTCTAATGAAAGGCTGCTTCTAAGCCTAGCAAAGTTGTTATTTGTACTTTATTTAATTTTCTTCCCTAAGTTTTAATTTAGAAATCTTAGTATTCGATCTGGATTGTTTTCCTTTCGTCTATAAACCTTATCGCTCATAGACTGTCTGCTAATTCTTTGATGCTTTAATTCGGAGTTAAAAAAAACTCAGTAAACTTTTACATCCCTTTATTTTTTTTGTACTCTAACTTAAGATTCAAAATAATTAACGTAGTACTAAAATACATTTCGTGAAAAACCGGCTATCTCCAGGTTTGATTAGTCTTTCGCTCCTAGCTATAAGTCATCTCTATATTTTGCTACATATACGAGTTCGGTCCTCAAAAACATTTTAAAGTATCTTCAACCTGCTCACAACTAGATCACCTGGTTTCAGGTTTAATACACATTACTTTTAATGCCTGTTTATTAATAATTAAGCTTGCAACGTATATTAACTTGCTGATTCATTATGCAAAAGGCACTTCGTCGTTATACACTTCGAAAACTTTTAAACACCTAACTCAAATTGTTCTTTTTGAACGTCTTTACCTTTCCCTCACGGTACTCATTCACTATAGGTTGAAAAATTTTTTAAGCTTAGAAGGTGGTTCTCCTTTATTCATACAAATTAAAATTCGTATTACTTAAAAGTTTTATTAAAAAGTTTTCATCAATACAGGACTTATACCTTTTTCAGTAAATTGTAAATCTATACTTTTTACTAAGCTTTCATTCGCGTTCGTTCACCATTACTAGCGAATTCTCGATTGATTTTAAATTAGTGTTACTTAGATGATTCAATTCACACTATTTTTAAAGTTATTTTTTTGTGAGTTTACTCTTAAACTATGGAAATTTATAGATCACAGGCCTATGCCTCCTTATAACTTTTCGCAGCGCGGCGTCCAAAATTTTTCACCAAGGTTTTTATTAAGTGCTCGTTATAAAAATTTTGATATCCCTTAACCAAGATATTATTAGCCTTTCATTAAATGCATTAATTCTACAGTAATGACATTACGTATACGATAATAAATAACTAAAATTGCTAAGCCTATTGAAGATTCAGCGGCTGCTACTGTTAAAATTAACAACGAAAAAATTTGGCCTGTAATATCATCCAAATAAATCGATGCAAAAATTAAATTAAAACTTATAGATAAAAACATCATTTCTAATGACATTAACATAACAAGAATATTTTTTTGGTTTAAAAATATTCCCAGAACACTTATTAAAAACAATAAAATAGAAGTACTTGTATTATTTACAAAAGTTAACATATTTTTAATTTTAATTATGGGATAGTAGAGTTATTTAAATTTTCCAGCCACAGGTTCCCCTACGGCTACCTTGTTACGACTTCACTCTAGTCCTTTTTTTACTATAAATCACCATTTTTAAAAAGTAATTTTCAAATAAAATAAATTCCCATAGCGTGACGGGCGGTGTGTACAAAACCCGAGAACATATTCACCGTAACGTTCTGATTTACGATTACTAGCAATTCCAACTTCATATTTTCGAGTTACAGAAAACAATCCGAATTTTAATTTACTTTTTGAGAGTTGCTTGAACTTGCATTTTTGCTTCTTTTTGAATAAATTATTGTAGCACATGAAAGTAGCCCAATCTATTAGGGTCATGAGGACTTGACGTCGTTCCTTCCTTCCTTTAAGATATCTTTAACAGTTTATATTCAAAAATATAGAAGAGTTTTGTCCGTTTATTGAAATGAACCAAACGCTTCACAGCACGGACTGACGACAGCCATGCAACACCTGTAATATATTCAAAGATTGGTAAGATTTCGCGCGTATTATCGATTTAAACCACATGCTCCACTGCTTGTGCGGGTTCCCGTCAATTCCTTTGAGTTTTAATCTTGCGATCGTAGTTCCCAGGCGGAGCGTTTCACGCGTTAGCTATATTTCTGAGTAATCAAAAATTAACGCTCATCGTTCAGGGCATGGACTACAGGGGTATCTAATCCCTTTTGCTACCCATGCTTTAATATCTCAGTGTCAGTTTTATTCTAGATTATTGTTTACACTATCGAGGTTCCTTTAAATATCAAAACATTTTACTGTTACATTTAAAATTCCATAATCTTTTCTTAAACTCTAGAAAATCAGTTTTTTAGTCACTTTAAAAATAAAATTTAAAATTTAAACTAAAATTTAAGTTTCCACCTACATATGCTTTACGCCCAATAAATTGAAATAACGTTAGCCCTTCCCGTTTTACCGCGGCTGCTGGCACGAAATTAGCCAGGACTTTTATTAATTTATCATTATTGTATTAATTTTAATGTTTTAAAACAAAAAGTTTTATTCACATATGTGATTTAGCTGGGTCAAGCTTTCGCTCATTGCCCAAAATTCCTCACTGCTGCCTTTTAATAAAGTTTGGACCGTATCTCAATTCCAATGTGGTTGCTCATCTTCACAGACCAACTAAAGATCATAAGCTTGGTGCACTTTTTTTACACCAACAACTTAATCTTTTATAGACTTTTCTCAAAGCGATAAAATCTTTTCATGTATTTAACAATTATTTGAGGTTAATTTCTATATTTTACTCACCCGTTCACCATTAATTTATAACTATTTAAATAAATTTATTTGATTTGCATGTGTTAAGCCAATCACTAACGTTTATTCTGAGCCAGGATCAAACTCTTTTAAAAATTTATGTTGTTTTTCTGTTGTTTTTCTAACTATCCCAATTTATACTGTTGAGTAAAAACAAGATTTTCATTGAATTAAACTGAAAGTTACACCACTTTCCGTAGAAATTAATTCAGCCAAAACTTTTTTATTTAATAATATGTTTTCTGTTGAAATAAAAAAACTAAATAAGTTGTATTTTGATGTTAAAATGCGTATATGATTAATACTTTTTCTTCGAAAAGCACGTTTTTTGTTTTTACGACTTTTTGTTTTTAAAAGTTCTGTTTTCATAGTAGTTTCGTATGTAAAAATTGCTTTGTACGGGAATAGGACTTGAACCTATAGTTTTAGATCATGAGTCTAATGAGTTAACCATATTTACTCCATCCCGTTATCAAAAGACTACTCCTAGTGGGACTCGAACCCACATTTATGCCACGAAAAAGCATTGTCTTTTACCCTTAAACGATAGGAGCTTAATTTTTTTTGCTGCCATATTTCGAACGACTTTGTTTTCGAGTATTTACCCCTGATAAATCAAAAGAACCTCTTACTAAATGATATTTCACCCCGGGTAAATCTTTAACTCGCCCTCCTCGAATTAAAACTATTGAATGTTCTTGTAATACATGACCTTCCCCAGGAATATATCCCGTAACTAATTTTCCTGTACTAAGTTGCACTTTAACAACTTTACGTTCTGCTGAATTTGGTTTTTTAGGATTCATGGTAAAAACTTTTAAGCAGACGCCTTTTTTTTGAGGACACTTCTCTAAAGCTGTAGATTTAGTTTTTCGTATTTTTTTTTGTCTATATGATTTTAATAATTGGTTAAATGTCGGCATGGTTTATTAAACTCTTTATTATGTAATTTATAACAAACTAACAAAAAAACTATCTCAAATATGCTAAATATCAGCATAATCAACAAAAATTGTAAAAAACCATCTGGAGGGGTTAATAAAAATAATATACATAATATTACAAATATCAAAGACTTACGATAATGTTTAATTAAAAAATAAATTTGACTTATTTTTAGTAAAACTCAAGCATGGCGTAATAACAAAATTCCTAAAAAAGTGAAAGAACTTATCGAGTAACGAAATACAACTACTCATTGTATGTAACTTATAATTCTAAATTCAACCAAAATTGTAAATAAATGATTATTTTTTATTTCTCATTTTGTTAGTATATATAAAATAGATGGTAAAAAAAAGACATATACTAAACCTAAACTAATCAAGGCGGCAATAAAAGAAATATTAAATGATTTTAAAAAAAATTTGAGTTGATATACGTATCAACCAGAGCTACTGAACTTATAAATATGAAAAGTTCAATAAGGAAAAACAAAAAAAGCGGATTTAGATATAATTAAAAATCAAGCAACGTCAAACAAATCCATTACATTCGTAAGGATAAATTTTTTTGTTTCAAATTTTACGAAAGGGTAAGTTTCAAAAAAAATTAAATAATATATGTTTAAACTAGCAATGGCAATACAAAACAGAAAACTTAAACTTACATAAAATAATCGGAAAAGTAGTTCTAAAGAATATATAAAAGCAAGCTTTTGGAACATAACTGAGTGTATTAGGATTTGAACCTAAGATCTATAAATTAAAAGTTTACTGCTTTACCAAATTAAGCTATACACTCTCTTTAGTTTAACGTGTTTGGAAAGAATCGAACCTTCAATCTTTAAATTCGTAGTTTAATGCTTTATCCTAGTTAAGCTACAAACACTTTGAAAAGTTATCTAAACTGAGCAATAATGGATTTGAACCATTAACCTTTTCGGTGTAAACGAAATACTCTGCCTATTGAGTTAATTGCTCAATTCGAACTCCCTGAGTAGGACTCGAACCTACAATCTAATGGTTAACAGCCATACGCTCTACCTTTAAGCTATCAGGAAATCTCTATATTAATTAAGTCGTAACAAAATAATCTTGCTTACTTTACTCTTTATTAACTAAATTTACATATAAGTTGTTGAAAGTTTAGATCATATTGACTAATAATTTGTCAAACTATATTTGAAGTTATACTTCGTTATCAAAAAATTATATACTCTTAAATTACACACAGATTTTTAGTAAAAGATAACGTATAGTATAGTTATTAGTGTAT